TTGTGAAACAATCAAATGAACGAAAAAGATAAAGAATTCTTTTCTAAGATATATAATTGGGGAGTCCCGCGGATCTTTTTTTTGGGGATAGAGGGACTTGAACCCTCACGATTTATAAAGTCGACGGATTTTCCTCTTACTATAAATTTCCTTGTTGTCGATATTGACATGTAGAATGGGACTCTATCTTTATTCTCGTCCGATTAATCAGTTATCTATCAGACTATGGAGTACGTTATTTGATCAATTGATTTGATCAATTAATATTCGATCCTTTCTTCAACTTAGAATTGATTCAGAACAATTTTTTTTATGAAAAAATGAAAAAAAAAAGATACAAGAAAAATATAGATTCTAGATACAGATTTGGGTCGCTCGTCATTAATTATTTGTATTTGAGATAGTATTTCAGTACGTAGATCTATGTATATTAGTGTTATCTTTTATTTTATCACTTTTTTATCACTTTATCTTTTCTGGAGTTTTAATAGAAATAGAAGGATTCCTTTATGCAACGCAATCCACTCCATTTGTTAGAACAGCTTCCGTTGAGTCTCTGCACCTATCCTTTTTTATTCTGATTCTGTCTTTATGAACCTTTGTTGTTTTTTTGTTTTCGAAAAAAAGGATTTGGCTCAGGATTGCCCATTTTTTATTCCAGGGTTTCTCTGAATTTGAAAGTTATCACTTAGTAAGTTTCCATACCAAGGCTCAATCCAATTAAGTCCGTAGCGTCTACCAATTTCGCCATATCCCCCCTCTTTATTTGTTTTGAGATTAAGATCTTATTATTATATTAAGATCTTATTAATATGTCATGTCCTTTTTTTCTTTCATTTTGATTCTACCGAGACTGTTGAATTCATTAGATACTGATTCCTGTAAAAGTATTTCCTCTTATTTTCCTCTTATTTTAGTTGATTTCTTATCTATTCTCTTTCATCTCTATCGTAGAACCATATTTGGTCTAATCAGAAATGATTCTATCATTTCTGTATCCACAATTCAATATGGATGTATATATATACCATATTTTTTCTATATGCCTCTCTTCCTATCATTTTTATCATGCAATTTGGAATACTCCAAGGGTCAATTCTTTTCTTTTAATTCTTTTCTTTTATATTATATATATATATATTATTTCTTTTCTACATTCATATTAATTATGAATAACTAAGAATGAAAGAATAACTAAGAATGAAAAGTTAATAGTTAAGATTCCTGCAGTTTACTAAATTCCTATGGATGTACAATTTCTGTTATGCGAGCCCGCTTAGCTCAGAGGTTAGAGCATCGCATTTGTAATGCGATGGTCATCGGTTCGACTCCGATAGCTGGCTTTTTCTATTTGTTTGAGTTTTTACGTGATTGATAATGTCTTTTTAAAATTCAAAAATATTGATAAAGACTTCTTTCTTTTTTTCCAAAGGTTACCGATTATTATGTCGTAGGAATGTAAAGTTCTAAATAATTGTTAAAGTAGTTAAATCCCCGCAAAACAAATTCAGAAAAGGAAAAGGACCTTTTTCTTTTCCTATATACATTCTTTGTGTATATATAAGGTATATATATATAAGGTATATATAAGAAAGTTCGAATATTAATACAATCCATCTCAGTATTCTTTCTAGTCAAGTTTTATAGTATAATTCGAATACTTCGGTAGATTTGACTTCATTTATTATATTTATTTTTGACTTTAGTTCTAGTTCAGTTTGAATTTAGGTTTATGGAATTTCAATAAAATAGGTCAAATTAGGAGTATTTATGTCACGTTACCGAGGACCTCGTTTCAAAAAAATACGCCGTTTGGGGGCTTTACCAGGATTAACTAGTAAAAGTCCTATAGTCGAGAGTGCTTTTTCGCGCTCTGGTAAAAAATCTCAATATTGTATTCGTTTAGAAGAAAAACAAAAATTGCGCTTTCATTATGGTCTTACAGAACGACAATTACTGAAATACGTTCGTATCGCCGCAAAAGCCAAAGGACCGACGGGTCCGGTTTTACTACAATTACTTGAAATGCGTTTAGATAATATCCTTTTTCGATTAGGTATGGCGTCAACTATTCCTCAAGCCCGCCAATTAGTTAATCATAGACATATTTTAGTTAATGGTCGTATAGTGGATATACCAAGTTATCGCTGCAAACCCCGAGATCTTATTACAGTGAAGGATGAACAAAAATCTAAAGATATGATTCAAAATTCTCTTGATTCATTCCCCCAGGAGAAATTGCCAAAGCATTTGACTCTTGACCCATTCCAATATAAAGGATTGGTCAATCAAATAATAGATAGTAAATGGGTTGGTTTGCAAATAAATGAATTGCTAGTCGTAGAATATTATTCTCGTCAGACTTCAACCTAACTAAAAAAAGAGGGGTTCGGACAATTTTGCCCCAATCACCCAAGTAATAAGTAAAGAAATCAAAAGAAAGTAAGGGGTTGATCGGAGGATTTTCCCCCATTGATATATCTATAGAATGATATGGGTA